GTGGGTTCAATGCGAAAATTGTTATGGATTAAATTATAAGAAATTTTTTAAATCAAAAATGAATCTTTGTGAACAATGTGGATATCATTTGAAAATGAGTAGTTCTGATAGAATCGAACTTTCGATCGATCGGGGTACTTGGGAGCCTATGGATGAAGACATGGTTTCTCTGGATCCCATTCAATTTCATTCGGAGGAGGAGCCTTATAAAAATCGTATCGATTCTTATCAAAGAAAGACAGGATTAACCGAGGCTGTTCAAACAGGCATAGGGCAATTAAACGGTATTTCCGTAGCAATAGGGGTTATGGATTTTCAGTTTATGGGGGGTAGTATGGGATCCGTAGTCGGGGAGAAAATTACCCGTTTGATTGAATATGCTACTAAAGAATTTCTACCTCTTATTATAGTGTGTGCTTCCGGAGGGGCACGTATGCAAGAAGGAAGTTTGAGCTTGATGCAAATGGCTAAAATATCTTCTGCTTTATATGATTATCAATCAAATAAAAAGTTATTCTATGTACCAATCCTTACATCTCCTACTACTGGTGGGGTGACAGCCAGTTTTGGTATGTTGGGGGATATCATTATTGCCGAACCCAATGCCTACATTGCCTTTGCGGGTAAAAGAGTAATTGAACAAACATTGAATAAAACAGTACCCGAAGGTTCACAAGCGTCTGAGTATTTATTCCAGAAGGGTTTATTCGATCTAATCGTACCACGTAATCCTTTAAAAGGCGTTCTGAGTGAGTTATTTCAACTCCACACTTTCTTTCCTTTGAATCAAAATTAGAACATTAAGTCCATTTTTTTGAGCAAACAAGTAATTCGTTTATCGGAATACAAGTGAAATTGAGACGAATGGGTTTTCTTTGTTGACATAAGATCTAATTGTATAACGAATCAAAAGTCACATAAAATCGGAAATCTGACCCTTTTTCTATATTCCTGATTATTGATCAAGAAGTCTCTATTAACAAGATAAAAGATGAAATTCTTTTTTTCGTGAAATTAGGCAAATAAAAAAATCTTCTTCTCGTCATATATAATTAAATTAAATAAAATCTAGAAAATATAGTATAGAATTTTTTATCTTTCTATAGCGTACGATAATCCTATTTTGACTAAGAATCCCTGCTGGATGGGATTCTAACAAACCCTTGAATCAATATAAATAGAATCTAATTCATTAAAAAAAACTTTTTGCTTAGTGAATGAAATTCGAAGACAAGAGCAAAAAATGAAGAAAATAATATCTCATCCATATCCTCTCTAATTTTTCATGTAGAAAGATGAAAAACTACATTATATACTCACTTAGACTTAGATAGTAGATACTTATATTATTTTTAATTAATAATTAATTCTTAATAGATATAGATATTAATAAAAATTTTAAGTAGTAATAATTCCAATTTAGAATTATTAAATTAATTATTAAATTATAATCAAATTATTATAATATAAATACTATATTATTATATTTTTATTATATTATATATATAAGTAAGATATAAGTATAATAAATAATAAATAAATTAAATATATATAAGATATAAGTAAGATCTTTATATATATTATATAATAAGATAAGATATCTTTATATTATAAATAATATTATAAATATAAAATCTAAATAATAATAACAGGTACAAATAGTAAATCGAGGTACCCATTCTATGACAACTCTTAATTTTCCCTCTGTTTTGGTCCCTTTAGTAGGCCTAGTATTTCCGGCAATCGCAATGGCTTCTTTATTTCTTCATGTTCAAAAAAACAAGATTTCTTAGAGCCGAGGGCGCAAAATATTATCTTTTTTTTTTTCAAAACTGACGCTTGTATCATAACACAGATATCCATTTAGCTAAATATGGTATAAGAGGCTTCCGTCGAAATCTCCCCAAAATGCTATTAGCTAGTTTCAAATAGACCCGAATCGGCGAATAGCTGAACTGTAAAGTTGGTCTATCTATATACATGTGGCTATCTTTAGTGAGTCATACGAAGGGTGTGTTATTAGTTTAGATCTAACCAATTTAATGAATTACTCCTAAAGGTTCACATCAAACTAGTGCTAGTTGATGCGAGTTACTTTGGAAATAAACGGCAAATTCATTTGGGGTATTCTCTCAATTCCAAAAAAAGCAACCGGATCAAGTATGAGTTGTCGATCAGAACATATATGGATAGAACCTATAACGGGGGCTCGAAAAACAAGTAATTTCTGCTGGGCTGTTATCCTTTTCTTAGGTTCATTAGGATTCTTGTTGGTTGGAACCTCGAGTTATCTTGGTAGAAATTTGATATCTTTATTTCCGTCTCAGCAAATAGTTTTTTTTCCACAAGGGATTGTGATGTCTTTCTATGGGATCGCGGGTCTTTTTATTAGCTCCTATTTGTGGTGCACAATTTCGTGGAATGTAGGTAGTGGTTATGATCGATTTGATAGAAAAGACGGAATAGTGTGTATCTTTCGTTGGGGATTCCCTGGAAAAAATCGTCGGGTCTTCCTACGATTTCTTATAAAAGATATTCAGTCCGTCAGAATAGAAGTTAAAGAGGGTATTTATGCTCGTCGTGTCCTTTATATGGATATCAGAGGCCAGGGAGCCATTCCATTGACTCGTACTGATGAGAATTTTACTCCACGGGAAATGGAACAAAAAGCTGCTGAATTGGCTTATTTCTTGCGTGTACCTATTGAAGTATTTTAAGAAATCAGCTGAGAAATTAATGCTTTCTCGCGGGAGGGCAAAAAAGCAAGAATCCTCTTTTTCTATAACATAACTTAATTGAGGTTTCTTCAGAACATTCATTCGAGTCAAAGCAGACATATATGGAACAAGTATAAAAAAACCTTTTTGGGGGATCTTTTATATGTATCGAAATATACACATACACAACTCAATTATATATTAAATAAAAAAATAAGAAAAAAAGAAAATCTCATAATCAACCATTTCGAAATAAGGAAATTCCCCCTTTTTAGTTGTTGGAATTGAAACTTTAGATTCAGATAGATCATATCTTATAATTTTTTTGAAGCTTCTTTTTAGACTTTTTGTGCTCCTTAATGACGAAAAATTTGGATCTCTTATAATGTAGCCAATTTATTTATGTCGTTTTTTGTCACTCATTTTTCACAATATTTTTCAGAAAATTACCTCAATTATTCTATCGATGACTACTCATAGTCAGTTAAATTTTTTCGAAATATTAGAGGTTTTTTTATATAATGATAGAAAAGGAGTTCTTTTGTCTCAAAATCTGAATACTATTCATATTCATTATTTAAAGTGGTTTTTCCGGGCGTTCATCGAAAAGAGATATATGCTTCGAATTTGACTGATTGAGATATAGGGAAACAATTTTTATTATATTATTTATTCATATATATTCATTCGAATTTTTCATCTTTTTCCGTATTTTTTTCTAGATTCAAGGCCTAACCACGAAATCACAAATAAAAAAGAGTGAATAGATTCATAGGTTTGATAACTTGTAATAGAACTGATGCGTGAGAGAAATATTAGATTACATAGAGTCGACGAATGAGATGGGTTCATTAACAATTCACAGATGAAAAAATGGCAAAAAAGAAAGCATTCACTCCTCTTTTATATCTTGCATCTATAGTATTTTTGCCCTGGTGGATTTCTCTCTCCTTTCAAAAAAGTCTGGAATCATGGGTTACTAATTGGTGGAACACTAGGCAATCCGAAACTTTTTTGAATGATCTTGAAGAAAAGAGTATTCTAGAAAAATTCATAGAATTAGAGGAACTCCTCTTCTTAGAGGAAATGATCAAGGAATACTCGGAGACACATCTACAAAACCTTCGTATAGGAATTCACAAAGAAACAATCCAATTAATCAAGATACACAACGAGGGTCGTATTCATACGATTTTGCACTTCTCGACAAATATAATATGTTTCATTATTCTAAGTGGTTATTCTATTTTGGGTAATAAAGAACTCGTTATTCTTAATTCTTGGGCTCAAGAATTCCTATATAACTTAAGTGACACAATAAAAGCTTTTTCTCTTCTTTTATTAACTGATTTATGTATCGGATTTCATTCGCCCCATGGTTGGGAACTGATGATTGGCTTTGTCTACAAGGATTTTGGATTTGTTCATAATGATCAAATTATATCTGGCCTTGTTTCCACTTTTCCAGTCATTCTAGATACAATTTTAAAATATTGGATTTTCCGTTATTTAAATCGCGTATCTCCGTCACTTGTAGTGATTTATCATTCAATGAATGACTGAAAAATTATCTACCTAATCCAATTATAATGTTTCTTACTTTGCAGTTGTACATAAGCAAAGCATTGAAAATCGCTTTCTATTTCTACCCATCCCGGAGATTCATCCTATATTCCTATATATATTAATCGAGTCAAAACAAATTATTCCAGTAAATAACAGAATCGTGGATAGGAAACTCCATTAGTGACCTACCCAAATTTATTGTATAAATATATTTTCGGGATCAATGGTTGGACCATGCAAACTAGAAATACTTTTTCTTGGATAAAGGAACAAATTACTCGATCTATTTCCATATCGCTCATGATATATATCATCACTCGTACATCCATTTCAAATGCATATCCCATTTTTGCACAGCAGGGTTATGAAAATCCACGAGAAGCGACTGGACGTATTGTATGCGCCAATTGCCATTTAGCTAATAAACCGGTGGATATTGAGGTTCCGCAAGCGGTACTTCCCGATACTGTATTTGAAGCAGTTGTTCGAATTCCTTATGATATGCAAGTGAAACAAGTTCTTGCTAATGGTAAAAAAGGAGCCCTGAATGTGGGGGCTGTTCTTATTTTACCAGAGGGTTTTGAATTAGCCCCTCCCGATCGTATTTCCCCCGAGATAAAAGAAAAGATGGGCAATCTGTCTTTTCAGAGCTATCGCCCCAATCAAAAAAATATTCTTGTCATAGGCCCTGTTCCTGGTCAGAAATATAGTGAAATC